ATATTTCTATTGGAGCATCCTTCAGATAGATGGTTCACTAATAGACCTAGGGATAAGTAATTCGACTCATTCACATCCAGATCATGAATGTTTGGAATCCATATTATGCAAGGAGACATCGCTTTTGCTAATTCGAATTGAAGGGTGGGGCCTAGTTCCGACATCCTATCTATAGTTGGCGCATTCATCATAGTTAGCTCTTCCAGCTCCGTATCAAGGTCAGGATCCATCTCGTCACTAGCATCAATCGCGTCACTAGCAGCGTCACTAGCATCAATCTCGTCACTACCACCAACCTTTATCTCGTAATAATCCTCATCTTCATCCTCATCCATAACTTTTGGCTTGTTATCGTTCAGAAATACCGTAATGAAAGGAACATAGGAATTTGTAGCTAGGTATTTGACCAAATAGGAGCGTCCAGTTCCTATAGAACCTATCACTAAAATTCCCCTAGAGGGGGATAAGGCTAAGCGGAGCGAAAAGGGTTTTCGATGAGATGGGCAGTGCAAAGTAGTAGTCCCACACGAAGTTTGGGAATAAGTGATTGTCTGATAATGAGCAAGGAATACCCGTCTTTCTGCTAAACAGGATGGATTGAACTCATAATTCAATAGATCCTTTTTATGAATATCAACCAAGTATCGTAAGTAAATTGCTCCCGGTTCTTCAATCATTTGATAACCAGAGTCATTCTTTGATAAACGATCACTATGAGTCAGACTCAATAGAATTTGATCAATCCTTTGTTCTGTCGTTAAGGCGGAGAACTGAACCAAGAATTCTCTTTCTTCATCATCAATCAAATCACTGTTCGCGACCCAGGATTCTATTTTATCATCAACCCAATCCCCGTTCCAGTTTTTTCTTTTTCTTATCAATGAATAGATCTCTTTACTTGTATGACTTAGATGTCTCGTATTTCTCGAAAAAGTGATTCGATTGATGGGATTTGATATGAGATCGATGAGATTGATATTCAAATATATCTTCTTAGAACGGAATTGTTCCAGAGCAACTAGAAAGAGATTCTTTACCCAGAAAGAATTTGGTTCAGATGTAGGATACCTATCCAGAAGTTTTCGCAACTCAATCATAGATGATTCCATCATCAAAGATTTGACCTTTTCGAACTCTGTCTGTAACTCACTAGAGGCCCCGGAAACAAAGAGAAGCTGGGTACAAACGAGATATCCAGCAACAACAAGAAGGAAAAGGATTGAATAGAAGAACTCCCAAACACTTGGCGATCTCAGATGTGTCGATATCAATGGTGACTCATTATTTCGATGAATCATTTCTTCGGACAGAAGAACATTATGTAAACACTTATTCGAAATCTCACTTATCAGATTAAGACGCGCTTTTTTCCAAAGAATTCGCCACGATCTACCCAATCTATGCCTAATATCCCGAAAGATGAATACCAATTTTTTACTGCTACTTCGTATTATGGATACCAATTTTTGACTATTACGTAGTATCAGCCATAGTTCTGGAAAAGTATCTGAAATCGGCAATAGGTCTGAAAAAGTATCTACAAAATTATCTACAAATATCCAGTACCCTGTCAAGAACCATGGCATATATGTTTGGAATAGATTCGATTTTGAGAGAGTTGAAAGAGCCCTTTGTTGAAAGGTTCTATACATCTGCCCTTTCGCAAGGCATTTCTTTAGACAAAGACGCCGTTTTTTCCTCTTTTTGCATGGTAAATCTTTCTCAGAACATGGAGTGGGAATCAAACCCATGTTTGAATTGAGATACTGATGCAAGTTCTTCTCTTCTGAATCCGATAGATTCCTAGCTGAAAGAGGTTGACAACAAGTTCTTTCAAAATGCACTCTTTGTCCCTCTGTTAGGGGTGTTCCAGAAATGTCTGCGATCGAGAAACTAGTTCTACGGACGAAGGGATCGTATCGACTTGGAAAATGGAAAGATTTGTACAAGTTATACGTTTCGTCACCACTTTGTGGAAAATCGTTAGGTATGAATATGTTAGATACCTGTGACTCGATTGGTGAAATAGTCTCTCTCCCCCCAAAAGCATATTCGACGGGCAAAGAAAATATTTTGTTGCGAATGAACAAGATATTGAGGAATTGTCCATATGTCAAATCAGAATTATGGATATGGGCCTTTTCCACAGAAAAGGGGAATCTTGTGTTAGAATAGAAGCAGAAGTGATGTGGATTATTCAAGAATCGAAGTCGATTTGCTTTATAAAAAGAAGATATCAATGAACTTCGATGAAATGTTTTCACGGGATTCAGCCAATTGTCTTGATTGTGGAATATCATTGAGAAATAGGAATCCGCCCTATCAAAGGATTTCCCGCGATTTTTTCTTGGGTCAATCATCCACTTTGGTATCTTATTGAACAAAAAGGGTGCTATTTTTCCTCCATTGACCAAGAATTTCGATTTTCGGGAAGTATCATGATCGTCCAATAAAAATGGTTTCCTTTTTTTCAAATGAACAATTGGAAGACCTATCGATT